AGTAAGTACATCCTAAACATATAAAATGCGGTTAATCCTGTTGTGAACCAAGCTATTAGCGCGAAAATTGGTGAGTACAACCAACTATCGTGAAGGATTTCATCCTTGGACCAAAAACAAGCAAGAGGCGGAATACCACAAAGAGAAAGTGTACCTAAAAAAAAAGTTGTTTTTGTAATTGGAACATATTTTGTTAAACCTCCCATAAGAACCATATTCTGACTTTTTTCTGGTGAATATCCAACAAGAGGTTCCATTGAATGAATAATGGATCCGGATCCCAAAAATAATAAGGCTTTAGAATAGGCATGGGTCATCAAATGAAATAAAGCAGCTCGATAAGAACCTATACCTAGAGCTAACATAATATAACCCAATTGAGACATTGTAGAATAAGCTAAACTTCTTTTAATGTCTCTTTGGGCAAGAGCTAAAGTAGCTCCTAAAAGTACTGTTATTATACCTACTAAACAAATAAGATTCATTATGTAAGGTATAACTATGAAAAGAGGAAGAAGCCGAGCTACAAGAAAAATTCCTGCTGCTACCATAGTAGCAGCGTGTATAAGAGCCGAAATAGGAGTGGGGCCTTCCATGGCATCAGGTAACCATACGTGAAGGGGGAATTGTGCGGATTTAGCAACTGCACCGACAAATAATAAAAAGGCACATAAAGTAGCAAATAAAGAATTGACCCCATTATTATGGATCAAGGTATTCACTATTTGGAACAAATCCCGAAATTCGAAACTACCAGTTATCCAATAAAATCCTAAGATTCCTAACAATAAACCAAAATCTCCTATACGATTAGTTACAAAAGCTTTTTGACAAGCACTTGCTACAAGGGGTCGTGTGAACCAAAAGCCTATCAATAAATAGGAACACATTCCCACTAGTTCCCAAAAAAGATAAATTTGTATCAAATTGGAACTAGTAACTAATCCCAACATTGAAGCATTGAAAAAACTCATATGAGCAAAAAATCTCAAATATCCTTGGTCGTGAGACATATAATTGTCACTATAAATAAAAACCATGATTCCAACAGTAGTAATTAGTATTGACATAATAGAAGTAAGTGGATCGATCAAGTGTCCGAACTCTAGTAAAAAATTATTATTGATGGTCCAAGACCATAGATATTGATAGGTCAAACTTCCATTTATTTGCTGAATAGACAGATTGGTCGAAAACCACATAACTATACTTAGTAGTAAAACACTTAGGAAAGCCCACATACGACGAAGATCCTTTGTTGCTGTCGGAATAAGTAGAAGTCCAAATCCTATTGACATAGTAACTGGGAGTGGAAAAAGGGGTATTGTCCATGCATATTTATATGTATATTCCATAAGAAAACAAATTGTTCTTTTTTCTTATAATTGTTTCCGATTCACTACTTCTGCTGATCTCTTTTCAAAAAGAACAAAACAATAAGAAAAAAGAATATGAAAAAGATCAAATACAAAAATACAAATATTGGAATTATTACTTTTTTTTCTTAAAGAATTGAAAGAAAAGTTTTAATAGGTCGGTCAAATATCAAATAATAGGATCAAATAATTAGTCAAGTTTATTACTTAGTTATTAATTAATTAATTAACTGATATTAATTAAAATGAACTGAAAACTATAGAAAAGAAATCTATTTTTGAAATAATATGACATCATATAAAATATTGAATAATTGGATTTTCCCTTTACATTATATTCTAATTATGTAACATGTAAAAGATAAAATGTAAAATTATGTAATTTATAGATATATAATATATTTATTTATAGATATATAATATATTTTTAGATTTAAGATCTATTTAATCTATTTCTATTAAATAGATTAAAGTTCAGTTACATATTTATTTATCTCTTTCTATTTTTTTTTTTTAGTATTTAGTATAGACTATTTTCTATTATTTACTTTACTATTTTATTTTCTATAGAAATATTTTATATTACTATTATTTAGAATAAATATGAATATTTTCATATTGATATTTATTCTATTTATTTTCTTCTTTTTTTTTTTTCTATTTGTATTTTTCTATTTGTATGTTATTATATTATTGAGGAAATATTTAAATTGATGTAATTCAATATCAATATTAAGTATAGATAATAACTAATAAAAAAATAACTAATAAAAAAGATTTCTTTTGAACAATATATGTCTTTCACATACAACGATAAAAAGGAGTCACCTACCTTTTGAATGGCAGTTCCAAAAAAACGTACTTCTATGTCAAAAAAACATATTCGTAGAAATCTTTGGAAAAAAAAAGGATCTTTAGAGGCAGTAAAAGCTTTTTCTTTAGCTAAATCTATTTCCACCGGACAGTCAAAAAGTTTTTTTGTGCGACAAAAAAAAGTCTTGGAAAAATCTTCAAATCTGAATTGACATGTTTTAAAGAACTTTAAAATTTCCATTTTTGAATTGGAAGGCGAATTATTCAATTTTACTAATGTATTGTTTATTGTATTTTTATTTAACTTCTCCTTATTAGTTAACGCTAGTTAATATGAAAAATAAGAATCTTTCTGTCTACTTGATTCAAAGTATTTAGTATTGTTTATTTTATTTTTTTTATCATCTTTTTTCTTTTTTTTTTTCTAGTTTTTCTATATTTATATTAGATTCTAATTAGAATCTAATTCTATTCTATTATCTATATTTTCTATATATTCTATTATTGTATTTTTTATTCAATTTTCATTTTCTTTATTTTATTCTATTTATTGAAATTTCTATTGATTGATGATTTATATTGAATTCGTGAGATGGTTTTTTATTTCCTATAAATTGTGCTTTTCAAAATTGAAAAGCACAATTACGATAGACAAGGAAGAATCTCAATATCTCATTATACTTTATACTAAATACTAAGGTGTTATTAGGTCTTAAAATGGTTAGATAAAATTATGAATCTTCTACCCCGACTGAGAACGAAACTTTTTAGTTCTTAATGTTCTGGATAAACAAGAGCTAGGTTTCTAGTACGGAAAAGTTGATTATTCAAACTAATACTGAACTTACGAAGAGAAAGATACTAATTAAGTATTATTTATATGGAACATTTCCATATGAATGGAAATTTATATTTCTTCATTATTTCCTAAACTATATTGAATATAGACAATTCAACATGAATTTCTTATTATTATTTAAGGTAAGCCGCGCCGCCATGGTGAAATTGGTAGACACGCTGCTCTTAGGAAGCAGTGCTAGAGCATCTCGGTTCGAGTCCGAGTGGCGGCATAAATATTAAAGATATTTATTTATATTAAGAATATAGACACAATAGATCTAATAGAATATAAAATATTTCAAATATTAGATTTTCGATTCTATTTAAACCCCTCAATTGAAATTATTTAAAAGGGACTCTTATTTATGATATTTGCGACCTTAGAACATATATTAACTCATATTTCCTTTTCGATCATCTCAATTGTGATTATAATTCATTTGATGAACTTATTAGTATACGAAATCGAAGGATTACGTAATTCGTCAGAAAAAGGGATGATAGCTACTTTTCTATCTATAACAGGTTTTTTAGTTATTCGTTGGATTTCTTCGGGACATTTTCCTTTAAGTAATTTATACGAATCATTAATTTTCCTTTCATGGAGTTTATCCATTATTCATATGATTCCGTATCTTGGGAATCATAAAAATGATTTAAGCGCAATAACTGCACCAAGTGCCATTTTTACCCAAGGTTTCGCCACGTCAGGTCTTTCAACTGAAATGCATCAACCCGCAATATTAGTACCTGCTCTAAAATCTCAGTGGTTAATGATGCATGTCAGTATGATGCTATTGAGCTATGCAGCTCTTTTATGCGGATCGTTATTATCAGTTGCTCTTATAGTGATTACATTTCAAAAAAAAATCGATTTTTTTTTGAAAAACAAGAATTGTTTAAGTTTAAGGAAGTCGTTTTTCTTTGATGATATGGAATATTTGAACGAAAAAGGAAGTTTATTAAAAAAGACTTCTTTCCTCTCATTTCAAAATTTTTACAAATATCAATTAATTCAGCGTTTAGATTATTGGAGTTATCGTGTTATTAGTTTAGGGTTTACCTTTTTAACCATAGGCATTCTTTCTGGAGCAGTATGGGCTAATGAAGCATGGGGTTCATATTGGAATTGGGATCCTAAGGAAACTTGGGCTTTTATTACTTGGACTTTATTTGCAATTTATTTACATACTAGAAATAAAAAAAAGAATGCAAAATTGCAAGATCAAGGCACGAATTCGGCATTTGTAGCTTCTATAGGATTTATCCTAATTTGGATATGCTATTTTGGGATCAATCTATTAGGAATCGGGTTCCATAGTTATGGTTCATTCCAATTAATATCTAATTGAATAAAAGAAACTACATAAAGAATACATAAAAAAATCGTCTGATACACAATGAAATTTTGTGCAAGTTTTTGAGAACCGTTTAAATAGAGGAATTATTCAAATGGTTCTCAAAAACTTTAGATGTATCTCATTACAATTCTAATTAACCCTTCCCTTCCTTTTTTTTTTCATTGTACAAAGAACGAAGAATAGTGAGAATATGAAAGTGAAAGAATTCTAAGACTTTATTTCCAATTAATGAAATTTATTGAATTTATTATTGAATCTAAAAAAATAATTAGTATCTATAAAAATAATTAGATAATAGAACTTGTACCTTGTCAACCGATAACGAGAGAACAAAATCAGGATAAATACCAATTCCTATTACAGGTAGAAAGAGACAGATCGAAACAAAGAGTTCTCGTGGTCCAGAATCAAAAAGATTTGAGTTTGGAATATTGAATAACTTGTATCCATAGAAAATCTGACGTAACATAGATAATAAAAAAATAGGAGTTAATATCATTCCAATTGCCATTACAAAAGTAATTAACATTTTTGACATGAAAAGATATTTTGGGCTGGTAATTATTCCAAAAAAGACTAAGAATTCTGCCACAAAACCACTCATTCCTGGCAATGCAAGAGAAGCCATCGAGAAACTACTAAACATAGTAAAGATTTTTGGCATTGGGATAGATATTCCCCCCATATCTTCGAGATAAACAAAACGTATTCTATCACAACTTGTTCCTGCTAAGAAAAAAAATGCAGCACCAATCAATCCATGAGAGAGTATTTGTAAAATCGCTCCATTAAGTCCCATGCCAGTTAAAGAACCAATTCCTATAATTATGAAACCCATGTGAGATACGGAAGAATAGGCAATACGTTTTTTGAAATTGCGTTGACCAAGAGAGGTTGAAGCTGCATAAATGATTTGGATTATTCCTACTATCACCAACCAGGGAGATAATCTAGAATGAGCGTGAGCTAATAATTCCATATTGATCCGAATCAATCCATATGCTCCCATCTTTAATAAGATTCCAGCTAAAAGCATACATGTACTGTAATGTGCTTCCCCGTGAGTATCTGGTAACCATGTATGTAGGGGTATCATCGGCGATTTGACAGCATAAGCAATAAGAAAACCAAAATAAAGTATTATTTCCAATGCTGCAGGATACGATTGATTAGCTAATTTTTCTAAATCTAATGTTGGTTCATTCGAACCATATAAACCCATGCCTAGCACTCCTATTAAGAGAAAAATGGAACCTCCGGCAGTGCACAAAATAAACTTTGTAGCCGAGTACAGACGTTTTTTTCCTCCCCACATTGATAAAAGTAAATAAACAGGAATTAATTCTAATTCCCACATAATGAAAAAAAGTAAAAGGTCTCGAGAAGAAAATGATCCTATTTGGCCACTATACATTGCTAACATCAAGAAATAGAAAAATCGCGGATTTCTAGTAACTGGCCAAGCTGCTAAAGTAGCTAAAGTAGTGATAAACCCTGTTAGTAAAATGGGTCCTATGGAAAGTCCATCGGTTCCCAGTCTCCAGTGAAAATCAAAAAAATCGATCCATTTATAATCCTCCTTCAATTGGGTTAATGGATCGTCCAATTGGAAATTATAACAAAATACATAGGTCATTAGAAGGAGCTCGAGGATACATATACATAGAGTATACCACCTATATACCTTATTTCCCCTATGAGGGAAAAATACAATTGAAGAACCCGCAAATATGGGCAAAACAATAAGTATTGTTAACCAAGGAAAATAACTCGTGATAAAGACAAGATAAAATTAGACCAGAAAATCCCGTGCTCGGGAGAAGAATAATATATTTTCTTTTCTCGAGTACGGGCTTTTGTCGGTAAAGAGGAATCAAATGATTCAATTGGAGTTTTTTATCACATATTAATAAGAAAGACCCATGCTGCGAGTTGTTTCATGCCATAAATAAACACGGATACTCAAAAAATCCGTTGGACAAGCGGATTCACATCTTTTACAACCTACACAATCTTCGGTTCTTGGCGCAGAAGCAATTTGCTTAGCTTTACATCCGTCCCAAGGTATCATTTCCAATACATCCGTGGGGCAAGCTCGAACACATTGGGTACATCCTATACATGTATCATAAATCTTTACTGAATGTGACATTGGGTCTAGAAATTCCAGTTTTTAACACAAAAGATTTTCGATCTGGTAAAAAGAATAAAATGAAATAAATCATATATTTTCTATTGTAAAAACCAGACGAATCAATGATTTATCAATATTTTAAGAATCAATAGATTTTTTAATCTGTTTATAAGAAAGGGCCAAGATACTTTGATTTTTATTTCAATAACCATGAAATATGAGTTTACGAATTCAATTCATGTTAATCTTATTCTATTTCTATATGTCTATTTCTATTCTATTAAATTCTAATTCTATTAGATTCTATTTAGAATTGAGAATATTTGAAAAGTCTTATGTTTTTCTTTCTATGTGAAAATAGAATAATTATGACTAATTATTCAGCAAATTCGATTGATTGATACGAGTTGATTTTCTGTTACGATAGATCGACGAAACAATAGCTAGCCCAATAGCTGCTTCAGCAGCCGCAATGGCTATAACAAAGATTGAGAAAATTTCTCCTTTTAATTGTCGACTATCAAATATATCGGAAAATGTGACGAGATTTATATTCACCGAATTCAGTATAAGTTCAAGACACATAAGTGCTCTAACCATGCTTCGGCTTGTGATCAGTCCATAGATACCAATAGAAAATAAATAAACACTTAGAAAAAGTTCATGCTCTAACATCATTAATAAATTCCTCATCTATCTTGATTCATTTCAATATGAACAAAAATGAAACTGATTCAGTTGACTAAAATAGAAGGATTACAAAGATATTCAAAGTAGATTTAAAGAAAATGAAAAAAAAAAGAAGTTCTTATTTCTTATTATATTAGATTATTGACGAGCCATAGTAATTGCACCTATCAAAGAAACTAAGAGAATTATAGAAATGAGTTCAAAAGGAAGATAAAAATCTGTGGATAAATGAATCCCAATTTGTTGAACGTTACTTATTAAGTCCTGTTCTATAATCTGATTTGATCTTGTAGTCCGAAAAATTCCAGACCATGAAGTATCTGGGATAGTAGTCATTAATGAAAAAAAAATACTTGTACAAACCAGTGAAGTGATCCTATGTCCAATGGTCCACAAATAGGAATCATTGGAATATTCTGAACCGTTCATGAACATCACAGCAAACATTATTAATACATTTACGGCTCCCACATAAATAAGTAACTGTGCGGCAGCTACAAAATAGGAATTCAATGAAATATAGAATAAGGATATACAAACAAGAACCAATCCTAATGAAAAGGCAGAATCAATGGGATTGGTAAGTAATACTACTCCCAGACCTCCTAATATAAGAACTGATCCCAGAAATACTACAAGAATATCATGTATTGGTCCAGGTAAATCCATTATGAAAGAAAAGAGAAATAAATAAGTCGAAATATTTCATGACCTTACTAAGGTTCCAGGAAAGGAACTCTTTTTTTATATGATACCTTCTTAATTGAATGAAAAACAAAATGAATATCATTAGTATAGATAAAATAAAGTTATTTAGCTAATCCTACTTTATTCCAAACCAAATCTTACTAATTGGTAATCCGTTCTTGAACCAAGCAAGGGTTTTTATTTTTTCATTTGATTTGTTGAATTGATAACTGTTTTAATTGTGTAATCTCCAATTATTGACATTGGTAATCGACCTAAAGAAATTTGATTATAATTCAATTCGTGACGATCATAAGTGGAAAGTTCATATTCTTCAGTCATCGATAAACAGTTTGTTGGACAATATTCGACACAGTTACCGCAAAATATACAGACACCAAAATCAATACTATAATGAAGCAATTGTTTTTTCTTAATATTTTTTTCAAATTTCCAATCAACAATGGGAAGGTCTATTGGACATACCCGAACACATACTTCACAAGCAATACATTTATCAAATTCAAAATGGATTCGACCACGAAAACGCTCTGATGTGATTGATTTTTCATAAGGATATTGAATAGTTACAGGTAAACGATTTGTATGGGATAAGGTAATTATGAAACTTTGTCCAATGTATCTTGCGGCTCGTATTGTTTGTTTGCCATAATTCATGAACCCAGTAATCATAGGTAACATATTTTAGATATCCATGAATAAAATTTATGTTTCTTTCTCTTGGTTGAGATAAATAATGAATATATAATATTCATTATTCTTTTTTCTTAATTTCTTATTTTTGTTTATAGTTTATAGTGAAACAAGTTGAAAAGAAGTTGTCAATAATAGATTACCTAGCGAAATAGGTAAAAGAAATTTCCATCCAAGATTTAATAATTGATCCATTCTCATCCTAGGTAAAGTCCATCTTGTTGTGATAGAAATGAACAGAAACAAATAAGCTTTAGCTAATGTGATAAAGAGACTAATTGCTATTACAAAGACTCTAAACATTTTATTTATTCCAAAAAGTTCAGTAAGAGATATGTACGGAATAGAAAAATTCCACCCACCTAAGTAAAGAACTGTTACAAATAATGAAGAAACTAATAGATTTAGGTAAGAAGCAAGATAAAAGAACCCGTATTTTATACCTGAATATTCGGTTTGATAACCTGCTACTAATTCCTCTTCTGCTTCTGGTAAATCAAAAGGTAATCTTTCACATTCTGCTAGAGAAGATATTAGAAAAACTAGAAACCCTATGGGCTGACGCCACAGATTCCATCCCCCAAAACCATATTTGGACTGTGCCTCAATTATATCAACTGTACTTGAACTGTTAGATAATTATAGTCGATGATAACATCACTGCTCCCATCGCTATTCCAAAACCGTACATGAAACCTAAGCTTCATACGGCTCCTCTATGGCCACAAAGAAATGTAAGGTAAGGACTTGTTTAGTATTATTGCTCTCCTTGAACCCTAGGTAAATACAATGTAAAGATAAACTGGAGATTGGAGAGTCCTCAATTCGACCAATAAAATTCTGTCTGCTAGAATAAGAAAAAGCACTTCCGAATTTATCTCATCCCTTAAAATGATATTCTAATGAAAATAATCAAAATTTCTCTTTGTTTAGTAATAACTTAATCCTTCAATCAAATACTGGTTCTATTCATAAATCGAAAGAATTGGGCATTAGTTAATGAATCATGATAAGAATTCCCATATGCATATGTATGGAAGAAAAAAAGAGTTTCTTATTATTCTCGTTTTATTCTTTTTTTCTTCTAATATCGTATTGCATTCTATTTGTCTTGTTCCTGTTCTTCTTTCTGAAAACTAAAAAAAGGTAAATAAAATAAAGGATTAATTCGTTCTTGATAGTCATTTTTTTAATAAGCGAATAGTAGCATACTCTAGATCGGAATTGTGGGGAAGTACTGCTTGATCATTTCTACCAACTCCAAGCCCTTTTTATTATTCGTTTTATGCAAAGTTTTATCCAAAAATCCCTTTTTTTTGATACCTTACATTATTTCCATTACTAATCCTTTGCGTACTTTGGTGTTCCTAACTGCCCACTTCTTTTTGATTGATCCCCAGTATAGTAATAAATACAGTTGATCTTTTGCATCCGCTTCAAGATATGACGACTAATAAAATAATCTCAATCTTGGGGTAAACAACTTATGCTTACTTCAATTTTCTTCTTGTACCTAGGGAATGAGATTTTTATTGTTTTACTGCAAATTGAGGAGCAGTTTTGTTTCACTCATATAACTATCTGGTTTAACTCATCGAACTGAAATTTTTCATAAAAAAGATGAAGATATTTATTCAAGACATTCAATTTATTTATTTCATATTCATATTTAAATATTGAATTCTATTTCTATAAAATAGAAATAGAAAAGATTCATGTTCCAACGAATCACACGTAGAGATATTGCTAACACACATATAGTTAATGGTATTTCATAACTAATCGATTGAGCTGCAGCTCGTAGACCACCTAAAAAGGAATACTTATTATTTGATCCATATCCTGACATAAGAAGACCAATAGGGACAATACTTGAAAAGGCAATCCATAAAAAAACACCTATACTGAGATCAGCTAAAACAAGGTGATATCCAAAAGGAATTACTAAATAACTTAGTAGAATTGATATAAACCCTATAGAAGGTCCGACCCTAAATAAACGAATATTACCTCTAGATGGAATAAGATTCTCCTTCAAAAATAATTTTGTCCCATCCGCTAAAGCTTGAAGAATTCCTAAGGGTCCGGCATATTCAGGTCCAATACGTTGTTGTATTACTGCAGAGATTTTTCTTTCTAACCACACAATGACTAATACTCCCATTGTGATTCCGAAGACAAGGGTTAAAATGGGGACAAAAATCCATATGAGTCCATATACTTCTTTTAAGTATTCTAATCTAGAAAAAGAATTAATAGTTTGTACTTCTGTCGTATAAATCATCATTTCAACGATCAACTTCTCCCATAATGATATCTATACTACCTAGTATCGTCATGATATCAGCCAATTTCATTCTTTTAACTAGCTGGGGAAGAATTTGCAAATTGATGAAACCGGGTGGACGAATTTTCCATCTCCAGGGGAAAACATGATTATCTCCTATTAAATAAATTCCTAATTCTCCTTTTGGGGCCTCTACCCTTACATAAAGTTCTTGTTTTAACAATTCAAAATTGGGTGAAAGTTTTTTAGTAAGAAATCTATATTCAAAATTATTCCATTCGGAATTATTTGTCCTATGAAAACGCCGGTTTTCTAAATTCTCATAAGGTCCTCCAGGAATTCCTTCTAGAGCCTGTTGAATGATTTTTATGGATTCTTGCATTTCACCGATTCTTACTAAATAACGAGCTAATGTATCGCCTTCTTTTTGCCATTTGACTTCCCAATCAAATTTATTGTAACACTCATAGCGATCAACTTTACGAAGATCCCATTGGATTCCAGAAGCCCGTAACATTGGTCCTGATAAACCCCAATTTATGGTCTCTTCCCCACCAATAATGCCCACTCCTTCGACTCGTTCCAAAAAAATAGGATTTCGCGTAATGAGTTTTTGATACTCAACAACTTCTGTTAAAAAATAATCACAAAAATCAAAACATTTATCTATCCAGCCATAAGGTAAATCCGCAGCTACTCCTCCGATGCGGAAATAATTATGCATCATCCGCATACCTGTGGCGGCTTCAAATAGATCATATATTAATTCCCTCTCTCTTAAAATATAGAAAAAAGGAGTCTGTGCACCAATATCGGCCATAAAAGGTCCAAGCCATAACAAATGGGAGGCTATACGGCTCAGTTCCAGCATAATAACTCTTATATAACTGGCTCTTTTAGGCACTTGAACACTTTCCAATCGTTCTGGTGCATTTACTGTTATTGCTTCTGTGAACATAGTAGCTAAATAATCCCAACGTGTTACATAAGGCAAATATTGTATAATTGTTCGGTTCTCCGCTATTTTTTCCATCCCTCTGTGTAAATAGCCCAATATAGGTTCACAGTCAATAACATCTTCACCATCCAGAGTAACGATTAGCCGAAGAACACCATGCATTGATGGGTGGTGAGGACCCATATTGACTATTAAAAAATCTTTTCTTGTAACCGGTACAGTCATCTTTTTTTTTTCCTTAATTCATTATTTCATGAATTTATTAAACTGAAAAATAAAAATAACAAGGATAATAAGAAACTCAAAAACGAAATTCAAATTTAAATTGAATTAACGAGTTTTTGGTTCCCGAATATCTAACTGATCCATTAATTTATTATAACGCACTTTATTTTTCTTTGACAAATAAGTCAATAATCGTTGACGTTTTCCCAAAATTATTCGTAGACCCCTTTGCGATAAAAAATCTCTTTTGTGCAATTCTAAATGTAAAGTAAGTCTCCGTATCTTATTGGTAAAATGGAATACTTGAAATTCAACAGACCCACTATTTTCTTCTTTTTCTTCTTGTTTAATAACTGAGATGAATGAATTTTTGACCATAAATTAAGATTTCTATTTTTATTTTCTGTGAATTTTACCGATCAGGAAAAATAATAATATTGATTATGCCAGTTCTTTTTATCTAGTATACATCAAAATTGGGTTTTGTTCATATACTACTTTGTTTTTTATTTATGTGATTTTTATATGGTTTATGTTTTGTATATTTGATCCAAATATACAAAACATAATAGACAAAACATATATGTATTCACGAAAGATAACAATTTATTTTTACTTAAAAGGATTTCGCTCTTCCTAGTGAAAATTGATACACTATGAAATCAGCATCATATATTAGAATATTACACAGTGTATATGTTTGTCTTTCATCTATCGAATATTTTACACGATATGTAGGAAATCCACTATAAATTATAAATCTTTTTTATTTTTCATTGGAATTGAATTCATTCTGAATTGTGAATACATATGTATTCTTGACATACTGAAACGACTGCTGTTATTGGTATCAAACCAATAGCGATTCATACAAGCTACATCTTCTAATCGATAATTGGGCCAAAGAAACAATTTGAATTTAATGAAATTTTTTCTATCTGTATTAATATGTTTGTCCTTATTCAAAAATTGCCCACAGTTTCTTATTTTTTTTTCATTGCAAAATATTGGATTTCTATCCACAACATTAAAATTCCGGGAATTGAAACAAATTCGAATTCGAAATTCTCTACGACGTCTGGGAGATAGAATATTTTCAGGAACAAGTAAATCATAATGATTTTTGTCTCCACTCAAAAATATGTTGCTGTGTCGTGCAATGGGTTTTTCAAAACCCCCTTTCTCAATATATCTTTTTTTTATGTATTTTTTATTTGTTTGGTGCTTATTTTTATTGACCAATGAAATATCCATAGTTTGATATATAAGATATTTTCCGTCCCTTTGTATAGATACATAAATTGGTTCAATAATAAATATTCCCTTTCTTATCAATTCTGCAAGAACTAGGTCCTTTTGAATCAGCATTTTATCTAGATTTATTTCATTTCTTTCAATCGAAGATATCACAATTTCCTTTGGATTTCTTAGTCTAAGTAGGAGACAATATATCCTTATATTTTTCATCATTTTCTTATTCAAGAGATCAGCCCATCTTAGTTGAAAAAGAAAATAGTTTTTCAAAAAGAAATCTAGTTCCATTTCATTATTGCTCTTATATTGTTCTTTTTTTATATCCTTTTTTATTTCTAATAGTAATATTGCGCAATCTTCTTCAACAGTTTTTTTATCTTTTTTTTTCTTAGAGGATTTATTTGTATTTACGTTAATGTTTGTACTTTTTTCACTTATAGAAAACTGAAAAAAGAGTGATTTGATTGGTATGATCCAAGGTTTCTTTTTATATTCATCAAAAAGTAGTACAAATTCTGGGAAGAACCAAGTTTCTAGATTGGATATTATATCATGATTTGATGCAGTATCATATAACCTTTCTTTATTCATTCCCATGCAATCAAAAAAGAAATTTTTTTGATTGAATGGTTTTATCTCTTGATAAATTGTAGGATAAAAAAGATCTTTTTTTTTTTTGAAATTCTTAATTTCATTCTTAGTATTTTTTTGAATCTTGATGCCAATATGTGCATTGGTCCATATCTCAATATTCTTTAGAAAACAAAGAGAAAGATGAAGAATTCTACAATCAAAATATTTTCTATCCAAATTTGTATTTCTCTCAATAGGATATCCTTTTTCTAGATAATCATTATTAGGTATACTTACCAATACATAAAATGATTCAGGTTTCGATGTATTGAAATGATATGGAATTTCTTGGTCCCCTTTTCTTTCTAATGTTGATCCAGAAATGTAGAAATTAGGGAGGCTTATGTATTTGGATGATAAAAGATCATATCTGTAATGTTTTTTCCATTTTTCTTTTTGACTCATAAATGAATTCGCTGCATGAATATTTTGATTCATGGAATAAATAAATTGGTATTTTTTATCTAAATCCAATTGGTTTGATTCCTTATTTTGAATCATACGATGTTTTTTGATTCTATTTCGCCATTCTTTAGGCATTAATCGAGACTTTTTTTTTTGAGAGAAATCATATTGATAATGACCTTTTAACCAGTTTTTCCATTCGTTCATTATATATGTATGAGTTTTATTATGTCTTGATTTAGAATTAAATATCCCATGTATCATACAAGAGTCTTTTAAATTAGCCTTAAAAAAAGGATAGCTCCCTTGATATTTCAGTACAGGTCTCAAATTAGACTTATTAAATAATTGGTTTTGTGATATTTTGTAAAAAACATATGCTTGGGACAGGGAAGATAAGTTCCAATAAGTATTGGAATTTTTCTTGCTATTCTGAATATTTTCAGTATTTGAAAACAATTTTTTTAGAGTCAAAAGAAAATTCATTCTATTTTGATTTGGTTCATTGTTGTAAATGGATTTATTAAAGATCTTTTTTGTTGATTCAAATAAAAGTTGTGCATTTATCTTAGAAATGGTAATGGTACATAGCAAAATATTTATGTATATTTTTTCAATGAATGATTTGATAAAGTAGTGTGATTTACGCATTAATCGGATATTTTTCCTTTTTACTATTTTCCAAATGTGTTTCTGTGATCCCGATAATTTATTATCATAAATTAGAACTATTTCTTTTTTTTTCTTGCCTTTTGCGGTTCGTTCAATTTGATTCCTTATTTTGATTGTCTTATCAGACAGATCTTTCATTCTTCTTTCTATTAGTGAATAATTGAACCAATTCAACGTTCCATTTAGAACGGCTGATTCGCGAAGAATCTTATTATTTATTTTCAAATCTTTTTTGTTTTCGTTCGGTTCATATACTTTTTCTTGCCTCAATTCAAATTTATTATTTATATTCTCCATTTTTTTCAATATTAGGTTGATAATTTTGATGACTCTTTTTGTTTCGTCTTTTCTAAAGGATTTTATTTCTTTTAAAGATTTGAAAACTTGTAAAAATCTATTTTTCACCTTTTTTTTTCTTTTTTGAATTTCTTTATAAATAGGTTTAAAAAAAAAAGGTCGTTTTCGGGGAGGACCAAAGGGAAGTTTCGCTTCCTTTCCCCAGACTGTTAAAAAACAAAATTTTTGTTTTTTATCTTTTTTTTTCATTAGATCTTTCTGATGAGATTGTGCCTTATTTTTTCTCCAAGGTTTTAGACAGAAAGGATATTTAATCTTTATCTGAATACCGTCGATTAACATCTGCATACCATTGCTTAACCAGTCTTGGTTCAATTCTGTTTCTGGTAATTCAACACCATTATAGGTGCATTTAATATGCATTTCTCTATTCCATTCCTTAAAATCCTCATCCCACTCAGTAATTTGGAATAATAACATACGGAAAAGATTTTTAGTTATTATTAAGAAAGGCAATATAATGTATTTTCTAAGAAAAGATTGGGTTACTAATAGCAAACTTCTTATTATGTGAAGAAATAGAAAGGTATCCCAAACTTCTGATATTTCTGTCTGTTCATTTTTATATTTTTTTTCTTCTTTATCCTTTTCTTCCTTTGCATCTTCAGTTTCAAAATAGGAAATTTTGAATTCTGATTCTTGTTCTCTGCCCATCCAATTCCTAAAAAAGAGATTCTTCATTTCGTTGATATTAAAAAATGAAAAAAAAGATGGTTTGTCTAGACGATCCAAAAAAAGTGGGGAATGTACATTTACTTGAAAGAGGTCCCAAATAACTGTTTTACGTCTTTGAGCGCGCATAGATCCTTTGATTAGATTGCGACGAAAATCTGATTGTTCGGAGTAATGTAGCAAAATAACCTCTCCCTCTTCTCCCTCTTCCATTTGATCATCATTTTTAATATAATTCCTAAGATTATCAATATCTTGAATACTATAAAGAAACTTGGTATTCTGATCATTATCGTTATAAATTATCACATTTTTGAATCTTCTTGAATTAATAGCGTAAGATTCTTCCTCGAATTCTTCTTCATTTCCTTCTTCCTCTTCTCCCAATTCTCCCAAATTCTGGTTTAATTTGTATGACCATCGAGAAACTTTTTTACTTATTTCTTTTCTTCTAATTCCAATAGATTTCTTTTTAATTGTTTTTTGATCTTTTTTATGTGTTGTAATTGCATCAAATACAAATTGCAAATATTTTATTTGACTTTCTGAATCAATTCCTTTTTCTTCTGTACAATGAAAAAATGATTGACGGTTAAGTTTTACGGAATCATTAAGAAGTAGATCATGAATCTTATTTAGAAAAAAAAATTCTACTAAATCTTCTGTATCTGTATAAGTATTCATGATTGCGCGTGAATCTAATTTTTTTATCGTTCCTCGATAAGATCCGTTGAAAAAAGGATCGTATGCTTTTGGCAAGCATTTTTTTTTTTTTTTATCATCACATAATATGATTCTTTTTTCAAGCATATCCAGACTAGGGGATCTCTCATTTTTTTCTCTAATTTGGATTCGACTTCTCAATTCATTGTTCAAATTGCACTTTTTTTTTTCATTAGTAGAAATCCAAGAATTATAAAGATCTTCGTCATATAGTTTTTCTATTATGTACAAAGAAATTATTCGTTCTAGCATTTCCGAAAAAGTCGATAAACTGGGCAGATATGTAAAAGATATTATTTGTTTTCCATCATTTGTACATGGAAAAAAAAAAAATTGTGACATTTCATTACGTAAAGCATTTTCTAATTTATTATTTTTTATATATCGTAATGGACGATTCCATCGTTTATAATCGAAAAGAAAAGTGACAACAGTTTTTTCAATCTTTTTATTCATTCTTTTCTTTTTCTCTTCTTTCAGTCTTCCCAATTCCAAATTCTCTTGATGGTTCTCCAGATCAGAATCTTCGTAAACTGGGCTATCTTGATAGCGTGCCTCTTGAAAGTGAAATTCATCCTTTGTTTTTTCCTTTCCATTCATTCGGATCTCTTCCGTTTCATCTATTTTGTCCAGATCCTCCTTTTCTTCCGAACAAAGGGAAGGGTTTTCTTCGGTGGATCCCTCTTGTTCCTGTTGAGT